ACGGATCGTATGGTAGGACATAAATTGGGAGAATTTGCACCTACTCTAAATTTCCGGGGGCATGCGAAAAATGATAATAGATCCCGTCGTTAATAATTAATTAAAAAATAATAAAATATAGATGCTTATCGTTCATTAATGAGAGGTGAATCTTATGATACAGAAGAGAAAGGTGAAGAAATATACAGAAGTATACACTTTAGGTCAACATATATGTATGTCTGCTCACAAAGCGAGAAGAGTAATTGATCAAATTCGTGGGCGGTCCTATGAAGAAACACTTATGATACTAGAACTTATGCCTTATCGAGCATGTTATGCCATTTTAAAATTGGTTTATTCTGCAGCAGCAAATGCTAATCACAATAAGGGTTTGAACGAAACAAGTTTAATCATTAGTAAAGCCGAAGTCAACGAGGGCACAACTGTGAAAAAATTAAAGCCCCGGGCTCGAGGACGGGGTTATCCTATAAAAAGATCCACTTGTCATATAACTATTGTATTGAAAGATATATCTTTAGATGAAGAGGAAGAAATAGATAAAAGGAAATTCTATAAATTAGAGCTGAGGAATACTTAAAGGAAGAATATTTTATATTATAAAAAATACAAATACGCTATATTATGTTATGCTTAAAAAAAATCGAATGAATAAAAAAAAAATACAAACAGATGTCACGTTTCACGATATATATAGTAGTGGGGGATTATGGGACAAAAAATAAATCCACTTGGTTTCAGACTTGGTGCAACCCAAGGTCATCATTCTCTTTGGTTTGCACAACCAAAAAATTATTCAAAGGATCTACAAGAAGATCAAAAAATACGAGATTGTATCAAAAATTATGTGCAAAATAATATGAAAATATCCTCTAATGTAGAGGGAATTGCACGTATAGAGATTCAAAAAAGAATTGATTTGATTCAGGTCATAATCTATATGGGATTCCCCAAGTTATTAATAGAAGACAGGACTCGAAGAATCGAAGAATTACAGACGCATGTACAAAAAGAACTCAATTGTGTAAACCGAAAACTCAACATTGCTATTACAAGAATTGCAAATCCTTACGGGCACCCCAATATTCTTGCAGAATTTATAGCCGGACAATTAAAGAATAGAGTTTCATTTCGCAAAGCAATGAAAAAAGCTATTGAATTAACTGAACAGGCAGGTACAAAAGGGATTCAAGTACAAATTGCAGGGCGTATCGACGGAAAAGAAATTGCACGTGTTGAATGGATCCGAGAAGGTAGAGTTCCTCTACAAACCATTCGAGCTAAAATTGATTATTGTTCCTATGCAGTTCGAACTATCTATGGGGTATTAGGCATCAAAATTTGGATATTTGTAGACGAGGAATAATAAGAACTTACTTGACTTATATTTAGTTCTATCTGGTGATAAAACAAAAAACAAAAAATGGCAAACTCTTTCATTCTTTTTCTGGTAAATAATAAAAAAAAAAAAAAGAACAATTCTATAAGGTTGAATAAAAATTCGATTAATCATTTGATATAATTGCTATGCTTAGTGTGTGACTCGTTGGTTTTTTTAGGGTTGGGATTCAAAAAAATGGACAGCCCATAGTACAAACTGATAACTATAGAACTAATAACCAACTCATCACTTCGTGTTATCTGGATAGAAAGAACCAGTCAAGATATGATATATAAGTCATATCATTGTAGCAACTGAAATCTTTTTTACATAAACAAACAAAAAAAATCTGATTATGGGTTGTAAAGCAATATAAAGTATACAGATAAATGGAAGGGTGAGAGAAAGATAGAAAAAGAATATTAATGATATATAATTCCAATATGTAAGGTCTATGAGTCATCTCATATAAAGGGAATGTAATAAAGCATCAATACTGATTGATCCATAATTAGACAAATCCGTGCATAGAACACAAAATCAAGAGCCCCGAGCCAATAAAGACTGAGAAGGTTGACTCAAGAATAAATTTAATTGGAGGCTCCGTTGTAAAATTCAGACCTAATCATTAATCGAGAAGTGGTGGGAACGACAGAACCTGTGAATGCATAAGATTCTATTGAAAACGAATCCTAATGATTCATTGAGTAGGATGGCGGAACGAACCAGAAACCTATTCATTTATTCTGAGAGGTCATGTCATAGACTAATCTTACAACTGAATGTTGAAAGAGTAAATATTCGCCCGCGAATTTTTTTTATTTCTAAATTTGAGTCGATTCGAAATAAAAGGAAAAACAAAATAAAGATTCATTATAACGTTCTACCAAAACGACATTATCTATAAATAGAATACGTGTTAAATTATATATTAAAACACAAAAAATTTCTAATTTCTAATCGATTAGATCAAATTTCAAAGAATCCCACGATTCCATATATTATTAACCGTGTATTTTTTTTTTGTTTAATTATTTAAAATTGTTTAATTCGCGAGGAGCTGGATGAGAAGAAACTCTCGTGTCCGGTTCTGTAGTAGAGATGGATGGAATTGCTAAACAACCATCAACTATAACCCCAAAAGAACCAGATTCCGTAAACAACACAGAGGAAGAATGAAAGGAATATCTTATCGAGGTAATCGTATTTGCTTCGGTAGATATGCTCTTCAAGCGCTTGAACCCGCTTGGATCACATCTAGACAAATAGAAGCAGGGCGGCGAGCAATGACACGAAATGCACGCCGCGGTGGAAAAATATGGGTACGCATATTTCCAGACAAACCTGTTACAGTAAGACCTACAGAAACACGTATGGGTTCGGGGAAAGGATCTCCCGAATATTGGGTAGCTGTCGTTAAACCCGGTAGAATACTTTATGAAATGAGCGGAGTAGCAGAAAATATAGCTAGAAGGGCTATTTCAATAGCGGCATCTAAAATGCCTATACGAACTCAATTCATTCTTTCTGGATAGGAATGTAGAAACAAACGAAAGGGGTTTTTGGGATGAAAAAAAAACAATTGCAGGTTTCTTTTTTTGTTTTGAACAAATAATATTTCTTTTTTTTTTTTTTTATTTATACCTTTGCATTGAAAAAGAAAAAACCGATAAAAAAATGATATGATTCAACCTCAAACCCATTTGAATGTAGCGGATAACAGCGGGGCCCGAGAATTGATGTGTATTCGAATCATAGGAGCTAGTAATCGACGATATGCTCATATTGGTGACATTATTGTTGCTGTAATCAAGGAAGCAGTACCAAATACACCTCTAGAAAGATCAGAAGTGGTCCGAGCTGTCATTGTACGTACTTGTAAAGAACTCAAACGCGACAACGGTATGATAATACGATATGATGACAACGCTGCGGTTGTTATTGATCAAGAAGGAAATCCAAAAGGAACCCGAATTTTCGGCGCGATCGCCCGGGAATTAAGACAGTTAAATTTCACTAAAATAGTTTCATTAGCACCTGAAGTATTATAGGGGAAGACCTTAATATAGTAATATAGTATTTGAATGAAATTGATTAAATTTATTTAATTTATTAGTAAATTGTTTATCTATCACGTATATATCTTTAATAATTCATAAATATAAAAAAAAAAAGAATTCATAAATATTAAAAAATTCAGAAAAAAAGAAAAAGAGCATGTTGATTATATCAAAATTCGGGGGAAACAAAAATCTTAGTTTATCATGAGTAAAGACACTATTGCTGACATAATAACCTCTATACGAAATGCTGACATGAATAAAAAAAGAACAGTTCGAATACCATCTACTAACATCACTGAAAATATTGTTAAAATCCTTTTACAAGAAGGTTTTATTGAAAACGTGAGAAAACATCAAGAAAGCAATAAATATTTTTTGGTTTTAACCCTACGACATAGAAGAAATAGGAAAGGACCATATAGAACTGTTTTAAATTTAAAACGGATCAGTCGACCCGGTCTACGAATATATTCTAACTATCAACGAATTCCTAGAATTTTAGGCGGAATGGGGGTTGTAATTCTTTCTACTTCTCGAGGTATAATGACAGACCGAAAGGCTCGACTAGAAGGAATCGGCGGAGAAGTTTTGTGTTATATATGGTAATCTTTCTAATAGCCGACACGGTCATATTTGTGAAAAAAGAGAAAGGACAAGTTTATAATATTATCCCTCTTACATTAGTTGATACTTCAAAGCGGTTTTACCTGGAATGAAACAACAAAAATGGATTCATGAGGGTTTAATTACTGAACAACTTACCGATGGTATGTATCTTCCGGATTCGTTTAGATAACAAAAAAATTATTCTGGTTTTTGTTTCGTAAAGGATTTCATGTAGTTTTATACGTATACTACCAGGAAATAGACTAAAAATTGAGGTAAGTCCTTATGATTCAACCAAAGGGCGTATAATTTAGAGACTCCAAAGCAAAGACTTGAATGATTAGGCGGTTTTTTCAATTTCAACATTCTTTCGTGAGGATACAATTCGAAATTAAAAATTTCAAGAAACTTATTTTCTTCCAATTAAGTAGATTCGGTATTAAAAAAAGGAATGACAAATATGAAAATAAGGGCCTCCGTTCGTAAAATTTGTGAAAAATGTCGATTGATCCGTAGGCGGGGACGAATTATAGTAATTTGTTCTAACCCGAGACATAAACAAAGACAAGGATAATCTTTCTAAAACAAAAAGACTCTCGAAATCTAAAGGACCCGATGTACAGATGTACAAATAAATAAATAAAATAAGTAAAAAAAAAAAAACAAAGAATAAGGATCTGTTTTGACATGAATAAGGATCTGTTTTGACATGAAATGGATATATCCATATATCTCTGACTTATATTTATGAGATGATAAAATATGGCAAAACCTATACCAAAAATTGGTTCGCGTAGAAATAGACGTATTGGTTCACGTAAGAATACACGTAGAATTCCCAAGGGAGTTATTCATGTTCAAGCAAGTTTCAACAATACCATTGTGACTGTTACAGATGTACGGGGTCGAGTAATTTCTTGGTCCTCTGCCGGGGCTTGTGGATTCAAGGG